AATTTAAACATTATAGTAATATAATACATGCATTTAGGCCAAAAAATTTACTACTTGAGGTTTATCCTGTTTCCGGGGGGTTTACAGGAGTGTTAGAGACTTCAAGGGTTTAGGGGGGTAGGGGGGTTTAACGAAAAACCTCAGTGGAGGGGGGGGGTAAATCTTATAGAGATATTTCGGTTTAGGTTAATTAGTTATGCTCTTGAAATCAGTTATGTGATTTATTGTAAGAATATCTTTTCAACATGAATATTTATTTGCCTAGTGATAGTAATTTATAGTACTACCTTTATTTCTCTAAATTACTTACACTCTGAGATGTCTGTTGAAGGGAAAAAAAAAGAGAAAACCCCCCACCCTCTGGAGTGAACGCTAGGCTTGCTGGGTAACGAGTTAAATGATTACCACCATTAACTTATGCAAGGGTCGATGAAAGTGTGAGGAATAATATCAATTTGTGTTCCTGAAGTAGGAACCAATGCCAGGAATAATTCACTAAGTGAACCCCCACAATTGTTGTCCCTCATTTTCAAGAAGAGTGTTCATTAAGATATAGTTCATTGGTCGGTTCTTACTGCGCATTCCATTTAATCTTAAATGTAATGTTGAATAATGAACCCATGTCTCTTAAATTCTATAACATGTCGAAGTTTAAATTACTATAATGTGTATATAAGCCATTATGGTTATTAAACATAATGTGTATATAAGCCATTATGGTTATTAAACATAATGTGTATATAAGCCATTATGGTTATTAAACATAATGTGTATATAAGCCATTATGGTTATTAAACATAATGTGTATATAAGCCATTATGGTTATTAAACATAATGTGTATATAAGCCATTATGGTTATTAAACATAATGTGTATATAAGCCATTATGGTTATTAAACATAATGTGTATATAAGCCATTATGGTTATTAAACATATGTGTATATAAGCCATTATGGTTATTAAACATATGTGTATATAAGCCATTATGGTTATTAAACATATGTGTATATAAGCCATTATGGTTATTAAACATATGTGTATATAAGCCATTATGGTTATTAAACATATGTGTATATAAGCCATTATGGTTATTAAACATATGTGTATATAAGCCATTATGGTTATTAAACATATGTGTATATAAGCCATTATGGTTATTAAACATATGTGTATATAAGCCATTATGGTTATTAAACATATGTGTATATAAAATGTTCAAAGAGTAGTTTAGTTCAGAATTCTAGCTTTGGGAGTTAGAGGTGGGAGTTAAAATCTCCTCTCTTTGAGTACTAAGGGGGATTTTAACCTCCGACATCCGGTTTACAAGACCGGCGTTCTAAGCTCTGAACTACTAGTACATCGCCATTCGAGGACTTTATTTTCTACCCATCCCGCTGCTGGTATTAGGAATAGAAAGAGTGAGAAGTATAGGACAGATGCAATTTGGCCAATGATAATAAAGGGGTGCTCTACGGGTATTCCTCCAATTCAGGTAAGAATAATTACGTCGGCGATTAGGACTCAGAATAGGAATTGGGTAAGGGGGCGGAAGGTGAGGGCTCGTTGTTTAGAGGTGTGAAGAATTGGGACTAGCATAAGGACTAGGATTGAGGCTAGTAGTGCTAGTACTCCGCCCAGTTTATTTGGGATTGATCGGAGGATGGCATAGGCGAAGAGGAAATATCATTCGGGTTTGATGTGAGGGGGGGTGACAAGAGGGTTGGCTGGGGTGAAGTTGTCTGGATCTCCTAGTAGGTTGGGCGAAAATAGTGCTAAGGATGTAAGTGCGATGAGTAGGGCTGCGAATCCTAATAGGTCCTTGTACGAGAAGTACGGGTGAAAGGAGATTTTGTCTGCATCGGAGTTAAGCCCGAGGGGGTTGTTTGAGCCTGTTTCATGGAGGAAGAGAAGGTGGAGTAGTGTGGCGGCTGCAATTACGAAGGGGAATAAGAAGTGGAATGCGAAGAAACGAGTGAGAGTGGCATTATCTACGGAGAACCCCCCTCAAATTCATTGGACTAGGGTGTTTCCGATGTAGGGGACGGCAGATAAGAGGTTAGTGATGACGGTGGCCCCTCAAAAAGACATTTGTCCTCAGGGAAGGACGTAACCAACAAAGGCTGTTATTATTACTAGTAGAAGAAGGATAACTCCAACGTTTCAGGTTTCTTTATAAAGGAAAGAGCCGTAGTAAAGACCTCGTCCGATGTGGGCGTAAATGCAGATAAAGAAGAAGGAGGCCCCGTTAGCATGTATGTTGCGGATGAGTCAGCCGTAGTTTACGTCTCGGCAGATGTGGGCAACGGATGAGAAGGCGGTGGCGATATCTGATGTGTAGTGTATGGCTAGGAACAGGCCTGTAAGAATTTGGGCAATAAGACAAAGTCCCAGTAGTGAACCAAAATTTCATCAGACCGAGATGTTGGAAGGGGCTGGGAGATCTACTAGTGCGTCGTTTGCAATTTTTAGGAGAGGGTGCGTTTTGCGAAGGCTAGCCATTGATAGGGTTTTTGTAGTTGAATAACAACGATGGTTTTTCAAGTCATCAGTCCTGGTTAAAGCCCTGGCAAAAATTATGTGCTTTGCTGTTATTTGTTTTTTAATTTGTTGAATTGTAGGGGCGATTGCGGTTGCTTCTAATCCTTCTCCTTTTTTTGGTGCTTTAGGATTAGTAATGGTAGCGGGAGTAGGGTGTGGGGTTCTTGTAGAACATGGAAGTCCTTTTTTGGCTTTAATTCTTTTTTTAATTTATTTAGGCGGGATATTAGTTGTGTTTGCATATTCTGCAGCTTTAGCCGCGGAGCCCTATCCTGAATCTTGGTTAAACCCAACGGTTGTGGTCTATATATGTTGTTATACAGTGGTTGTGGTGGGAGTGTCTAGTGTGTTCTGGGGTGGGTGGGCTGGCGCATTTTCTGGATCAGCTGATGAGTGGGGGCCTTTTTATATTTTTCGTGCTGATAATGGGGGAGTAGCGGTGATATATTCAGAGGGGGGTTGAATATTAACAGTTGGTGCGGGGGTTCTTCTTTTAACATTGTTTGTAGTGCTAGAGTTAACTCGAGGGTTAAGCCGAGGCACTCTTCGGGCTGTCTAAACAAAGAAGATTAGTAAGGTAAATATAAGGGTGATGAGGAATAGGACAAGATAAGTTTTTACAAGGCCTCGCTGAGTGTTGCTTGTAGAGGTGACAAGAGGGGTATTGAGTTTGGTTGCGGCTTTGGGGCCTGTTTTTTCTAGTCAGGTTTGGTCAACTATTTGGCTGGCAATGGATTGGCCTATTCCCAGGCTTATTGCGGGGGGGAATCGGTGTATAATTATAGGGAAAAAGCCAAGTATGTTTGAGAAGTGGTGGGTAGGGAGGTGGGGGGTAGATTTGAATTGTTTACTTGTTAAGGATGCGAGTTCTAGGGCAACTAGTAGTCCTAGGATTGTTACGATTAGGGCGGCTAGTTTGAGTACCGGGGGTATTGATATTACGGGTGTTTTTAGTGGAAGGAGGTTGGAGGTGAGTAGGAGGCCGGCTACAATGCTTCCTCAGGCTAGTCGTTTAATAGGGTTGAGGACTGCAGGGTTATTTTCATTGATGGGGGAGAGTACGTTGAATCGGGGGTGTCCTATTGAAACGAAGTAAATAACACGTAAGCTATAGATAGCTGTGAAGGAAGTGGCCAGAAGAGTTAAGGTAAGGGCCCAGGCGTTTAGGTATGAGGTGTTAAGGGCTTCAATGATAGCATCTTTAGAGAAGAAGCCCGCTAGGAAGGGGGTGCCTGTGAGGGCCAGGCTTCCAATGGTAAGGCAGGTAGAGGTAAAGGGGACAAGACGGTGCATGCCGCCCATTTTTCGGATGTCTTGTTCGTCATTAAGGCTGTGAATAATAGAGCCGGAGCATAGGAAGAGTATTGCTTTAAAGAAGGCGTGGGTACAGATGTGAAGGAATGCCAGTTGGGGCTGGTTTAGTCCGATTGTTACCATTATTAGGCCTAGCTGACTTGATGTTGAGAATGCAACAATTTTTTTAATGTCGTTTTGGGTTAGAGCGCACGTGGCTGTAAATAATGTTGTTAGAGCACCGAGACATAAGCAGGTGGTGAGGGCGGTAGGGTTGTTTTCCAAGAGGGGGCTTATTCGTACTAGTAGGAAGATGCCTGCTACAACTATAGTGCTGGAGTGGAGTAGGGCAGATACTGGTGTGGGGCCTTCTATGGCTGAAGGAAGTCAGGGGTGTAGTCCGAATTGGGCAGATTTACCTGTGGCGGCCACGATTAGTCCGAGGAGTGGGTAGGTAAGGTCAAAGTCTTTAGCAACTGCAAAGATTTGTTGTAGTTCTCATGAGTTAAGGTGGGATACTATTCATGCTATTGCAAAGATTAGACCGATGTCTCCGACTCGGTTGTAAATAACTGCTTGTAGGGCTGCGGTATTTGCGTCTGCTCGGCCATGTCATCACCCAATTAAGAGGAATGATATGATTCCAACCCCTTCTCACCCAATGAAGAGTTGGAAGAGGTTGTTTGCTGTGACTAGGATGATTATTGCAATTAAGAAGATTAGGAGGTACTTAAAGAATCGGTTCATGTTGGGGTCGGCATGTATATATCAGGATGCGAACTCTAGGATTGATCATGTAACGTAAAGGGCAACGGGTGTAAAAATAATGGAGTAGAAGTCAAATTTTAGACTAATGCTTACGTCAAAGGTTGCTGTGTTCATCCAGTTCCATGAAGTGGTAATGGTTTCTGCTCCTTCAGCTAAAAACAGGAAGAGGGGTAGAAGGCTGACGAAAAAGGCTAGTTTCACTGCTGTTTTTACATGTGTGAGGGCCCAGTTTTCTTTTTTAGGGAGGGGGCTAAGGGTTGTCAGGATGGGGAAGGTTAGTAGGGCAAAGATGATGATCAGGCTTGAAGTTAGGATGACGGACGGGGTGTGCATAGCTACTACTTGGAGTTGCACCAAGAGTTTTTGGTTCCTAAGACCAACGGATGAACTATTATCCTTCAGGAGCAGTATTTCGAGGATAGCCCCGGAGTTCAACCGAGGTGATGAAGCTTAGCAGGTTTCATCTGTTAAGCGAACCTTCTTCGGTGGACAAGGGGATTTTAACCCCTGTCTTTAGAATCACAATCTAATATTTTTATGTTAAAACTATGTCTACAACCGGCTCAACCTCAGATCAGCTCAGGCTTGAGAATGAGAAGGAGTAGTGGTAGGAGGTGGAGGGCTATAAGTAGGTGCTCTCGTGAGTGAGAGGGGGCTAGGTTAATAATGTGTGAGGGGAGGGGCCCCCGTTGAGTTATTAGGAATATGTAGAGGGAGTAGCTTGCGGTAATGAGAGTGCCTCCCCCTGTTAGTACAATTGTTCACCATGACCAGTTAAACAAGGAGGTGATAATTATTAGCTCTCCTATTAGGTTGGGTAATGGGGGTAGCGCAAGGTTAGCAAGGCTGGCAATGAATCACCAGGCTGTTATCAGGGGGAGAACAACTTGTAGGCCTCGTGCCAGGAGCATGGTTCGGCTATGTGTTCGTTCATAGTTTGTGTTGGCTAAGCAGAATAGGGCGGAGGACGTTAATCCATGAGCAATTATAAGAATTAGGGCACCTGTGAAGCCTCAGGGGGTTTGGATCAAGATTCCTCCTACTACTAGGCCCATATGGCTTACTGAGGAGTATGCAATTAGGGATTTTAGGTCAGTTTGGCGGAGACAGATTGAGCCTGTTATAATAATGCCTCATAGTGCAAAGATAAGGAAAGGATAGCTTAGTTCTTTGGTGAGGGGGTCTAGTATAACAAGCATGCGCATTATTCCATAACCCCCTAATTTTAGGAGAACTGCAGCAAGTACTATTGATCCTGCAACGGGGGCTTCAACGTGTGCTTTGGGGAGTCAGAGATGGACTCCGTATAGGGGCATTTTAACGAGGAATGCTAGTAGGCAGCCCGCTCATCAAAGCTTGTCAGCATAAGATGAGAGATGAAGGGGGTGTGAGAAGGGTAGGGTAAAAAGAGAGAGTGTCCCAGTGTAGTTTTGCAGGAGAAGGAGGGCGACAAGCAAGGGGAGGGAGCCTGCTAGGGTGTAGAATAAAAAATAGACCCCTGCGTTGAGGCGCTCTGTTTGGTTACCTCATCGAGTAATGAGGATTAGGGTGGGGATAAGGGTTGCTTCAAACATAACATAAAACATAATAATTTCAGTTGCGCTGAAGGCTAGAATGAGGAAGATTTGTAGGGAGGTTAGTAATATGATGTACATACGTTGGCGGTTAATTGGTTCTGTTGCTGTGTGGTTTTGGCTTGCTAGAATTATTAGGGGAAGGAGTCAGCATGTGAGGACTAGTAGGGGTGTAGATAGGGGGTCTGTGGCTATAAATAGGTTTAGGGTAGATCAGCCTGTTTCTATTGTAAACTTTAGCCATGAAAGGCTGATTAGTGCAATTAGTATGCTGTGGGTAAGGGCTGTGGGTCAGAGTCATTTGGCCGGGGTTAGTCAGGCCGTTGGAACAAGCATTAAGGTTGGGATAAGGATTTTTAACATTGTAATAGGTTAAGGCTTTGAAGGTGATCGGTTCCGTGGGTGCGGGCTGTTGCTACTAGAAGGGCGAGTCCTGCGCTTGCTTCACAAGCTGAGAAAGCTAGCAATAACATGGGGGCTGCACAGAAGCTTGTGGAGTTTAGTTGAATAGTTCAGAGGGATAGGGCAATAAACAGGGAAAGTATTATTCCTTCTAAGCATAAAAGAGCGGAGAGAAGGTGGGTTCGGTGGAATGCCAGACCTGTTAGGCCTAAAATAAAAGTGGATGAAAAAGCAAAGTGCACAGGGGTCATTAGGCGATTATGGACTTTAACCATAAGTGTTTGAGCCGAAATCAAGTGTTTTTCTTAAACTAATCACCTATTCGGCTCAATCTAGTCCTCCTTGAAGTCATTCATAGATAAGGCCTAGGGTAAGGAGGGCTAAGACAACGGAGGCTCATAGAAACGTAAGTGTAGGGGAGGTTAGTTGGTCCCCTCAGGGGAGTGGTAGCAGGAGGGCAATTTCTAGGTCGAATAGCAGGAATAAGATAGCGATGAGGAAAAATCGTAGGGAGAATGGAAGTCGGGCTGTGCCCAGGGGATCAAAGCCGCATTCGTAGGGTGATAACTTTTCATGGTCTGGGTTTATTGAGGGGAGTCAAAACGATAGGATGGCCAGAGCAACTGATAGGGCGAGAGCAATGGTGATAACAGTTGAAATTAAATTCATTATCTTTCCTTGGATTTTAACCAAGACCGGGTGATTGGAAGTCACTTATACTTATTTTAATACTAGAAAGATTATGAGCCTCATCAGTAGATAGAGATATACAAGAAAAGTCAGACAACGTCTACGAAGTGTCAGTATCAAGCGGCTGCCTCGAATCCGAAATGGTGTTCAGATGTAAAGTGGTATTGGATTTGTCGTAGTAAGCATACGGCTAGGAAAGCGGAGCCAATAATGACATGTAGCCCATGGAAGCCGGTAGCTACGAAGAAGGTTGAGCCGTAAACACCATCTGCAATTGTGAAGGGGGCTTCATAGTATTCTAGGGCTTGCAGGAATGTGAAGTAAAAACCTAGAAGGATTGTTAGTATGAGTGATTGAATGGCTTGCTTTCGCTCTCCTTCCATAATACTGTGGTGGGCTCAGGTTACTGTTACCCCTGATGCAAGGAGTACAGCTGTGTTGAGTAGGGGGACTTCAAAGGGGTCGAGGGTGGTAATGCCTGTGGGGGGTCAGCAGCCCCCTAGTTCAGGGGTAGGGGCAAGGCTTGAGTGGTAGAAGGCCCAAAAGAAGCCTAGGAAGAAGAAGACTTCTGATGTAATAAAAAGAATTATGCCGTATCGGAGCCCTTTTTGAACGGGGGGTGTATGGTGTCCTTGAAATGTCCCTTCTCGAATAACATCTCGCCATCATTGATATATTGTTAGGAGGAGTAAAATTGTGCCCAAAACAATAAGCGTTGTAGAGTGGAAGTGGAATCAAATTGCAAGTCCTGATGTTATTAATAGGGCAGCAATTGCCCCTGTCAGGGGCCAAGGGCTTGGGTCAACTATATGGTATGCGTGTGCTTGATGTGCCATTAAATGTTTTCTTGTAGGTAAAGTGTTAATAGTAGTACGAATACGTAGGCTTGAATCATTGCTACGGCAACCTCTAGTAGTGTTAAAAGAACTAGGACTACTGCTGTAAGAATGGCTACAGCTGGCATAAGGGGTAGGAGAACAAATACAGCTGTGGAGATTAATTGAATGAGTAAATGTCCAGCTGTCAGGTTAGCGGTCAGTCGTACACCTAGTGCTAATGGTCGAATAAATAGGCTAATTGTTTCGATAATAATAAGCATTGGAATTAGGAGGTTGGGGGTTCCTTCTGGTAGGAGGTGCCCTAGGGCGTGATTTGGTTGGTTTCGTATGCCAATAATAAGGGTTGCTAATCAGAGAGGGACCGCAAGCCCTAAGTTGAGGGATAGTTGAGCGGTGGGGGTGAAAGTGTAGGGCAGGAGCCCAAGCATGTTTAGGGAGATTAAAAAGAGTATTAAAGAGGCTAAGAGAGTAGCTCACTTATGTCCGCCTACATTTAAAGGTAAGAGCAGTTGATGGGTAAAGCGGTTAATAAATGCGCTCTGTAGTGTAAGAAATCGGTTGTTTAGCCACCGGGTTGTAAGTGTAGGGTAAAGGATAGAAGGAAATGTTAGTGCTAGTGCAATTAAAGGGATTCCTAAATATGTTGTGCTTATAAATTGATCAAAAAAGCTTACGCTCAGGGCCAGTTTCAGGAGGTTTTTTCTAGCTTTTGGGGCTTAAGGGATGTGGGTTCGTAGGGGAAAGTATGTGCTATTACTTTTTTAGGGAAGAAGGCTAGGAAAACTACTCAAGCAAAGAGTAGTGTACCGAATCAGGGTAGTGGGAGAAGTTGGGGCATGTCGCTAAAGGTGGTCGGTGGCCACCAATCTCTAGCTTAAAAGGCTAGCGCTTTTCCTTGTTTAGCTTTTTAGCGAAGCGTCTTGAAGTATAAAAGAAGATCAGTTTTCAAAGTGTTCTAGGGGAACAACTTCGACTACGATAGGTATAAAGCTGTGGTTAGCACCGCAGATTTCTGAGCATTGTCCATAGAATACCCCAGGTCGAGATGTAACAAAGGCTGTTTGGTTAAGGCGACCAGGGACGGCATCTATTTTGACACCGAGAGCTGGGACTGCTCATGAATGAAGGACGTCTTCAGCAGAGACTAGTACTCGAACCGGGGAGTCCAGGGGGACAACCATTCGGTGGTCGGCTTCTAGTAGGCGAAATTGGCCAGGGGTTAGGTCTTGGGTGGGGATTATATATGAGTCAAACCCAAGGTCTTCATAATCAGTATATTCGTAGCTTCAGTATCATTGGTGACCTATAGCTTTAATTGTAATGTGGGGGTCATTAATTTCATCTATTAGATAAAGGATGCGAAGGGAGGGGAGTGCAATTAGGATGAGGATTACTGCTGGGAGGATTGTTCAAATGATTTCAATTTCCTGGGAATCCAAGATATATTTATTGGTTAGGTGGGTGGAAACTATGGCCACAATAATATAAAGGACTAGTGTGCTGATAAGAAAGACGATTATTAGGGCATGATCGTGGAAGTGTAGAAGTTCTTCCATTACTGGTGAAGCTGCATCTTGTAGACCTAGTTGTGTGGGATGTGCCATTGGTAGTTTAAGACACGCGGGGGTTAAACCCGCGACTGCGCCCTGACAAAGCGGTGTAATATCGATTTTACTAGTGTCTTATAAAGAAAGTGACAGAGCGGTTATGTGGTTGGCTTGAAACCATCATACGGGGGTTCAACTCCTCCCTTTCTCGTATTAGTATGGTCGAATTTGGACAAATGCAGGTTCCTCGAATGTGTGATATGGCGGGGGGCAGCCATGAAGTCATTCTACATTGGTGGTGGTTAGTTCTACTGCTAGAACCTCACGTTTAGCGGCAAATGCTTCTCAAATGATGAATAGGAACATAATTACTGCTACAAGCGAGACTATAGAGCCGATAGAAGATACGGTGTTTCACAAGGTGTAGGCATCTGGATAGTCTGAGTATCGACGGGGCATTCCGGCTAACCCTAAGAAGTGCTGAGGGAAGAAGGTGAGGTTTACTCCTACAAACATAATACTAAAGTGGATTTTTGTTCAAGTACTGTGAAGGGTATAACCAGTAAATAAGGGGAATCAGTGTACAAAGGCAGCTATGATGGCAAATACGGCCCCCATTGAGAGTACGTAGTGGAAGTGGGCAACTACGTAATATGTGTCGTGTAGAACAATATCTAGTGAAGAGTTAGCTAGAACAATTCCTGTTAGTCCTCCTACTGTAAAAAGGAAAATGAAACCAAGGGCCCAAAGAAGGGGGGTTTCTCATTTAACAGACCCTCCATGGAGTGTGGCTAACCAGCTGAAGACTTTTACACCGGTGGGGATTGCGATAATTATGGTAGCTGATGTAAAGTAAGCACGTGTGTCTACGTCTATACCAACTGTAAACATGTGGTGGGCTCATACGATAAACCCTAGAAGGCCAATTGCCATTATAGCTCAGACCATTCCTATATAGCCGAATGGCTCTTTTTTCCCAGAGTAGTAGGCAACAATGTGGGAGATCATTCCGAAGCCGGGGAGAATTAGAATGTAAACCTCTGGGTGGCCGAAGAATCAGAATAGGTGTTGATAAAGAATTGGGTCTCCTCCTCCGGCGGGGTCAAAGAAAGTGGTGTTAAGATTACGATCTGTTAGCAGCATTGTGATGCCGGCGGCAAGAACGGGGAGAGAGAGGAGTAGAAGCACCGCAGTAATTAATACGGCTCACACAAACAAGGGTGTTTGATACTGGGAGATGGCAGGGGGTTTTATATTAATAATGGTTGTAATAAAGTTAATTGCCCCTAGAATTGACGAGATTCCGGCTAAGTGCAGGGAAAAAATAGTTAAGTCTACAGATGCACCTGCATGGGCTAAGTTTCCAGCTAGGGGTGGATATACTGTTCAGCCAGTACCAGCTCCGGCTTCAACACCAGAAGAGGCAAGAAGAAGCAGGAAAGATGGGGGAAGGAGTCAGAAGCTTATATTATTCATTCGAGGGAATGCTATATCCGGGGCGCCAATTATAAGTGGGATAAGTCAGTTTCCAAAACCACCAATCATGATTGGTATTACTATAAAGAAAATTATTACAAAGGCATGTGCTGTAACAATTACGTTATAGATCTGATCGTCGCCTAGTAGGGCTCCTGGCTGGCTCAGCTCAGCTCGAATTAACAGGCTTAGGGCTGTTCCTACTATGCCGGCTCAGGCACCAAATACAAGATAAAGGGTGCCAATGTCTTTGTGATTAGTTGAGAAAAATCAGCGTGTGATGGCCACAGGTAGGATGGCTGAATGTTTAAGCGGTGGATTGTAGCCCCATGGACAGAGGTTTAATTCCTCTTCTTACCAAGCCCCGAGGTGTTTTACATATTAGATTGCAAATCTAAAGAAGCAAATCGACGTTTGCCGGGGCTTTCCCCCGCCTACTAGTTGTCTTAACTAGGCGGGGGAAAGCTAGATAGATGCTCGCTGGTTTGAGCACTTAGCTGTTAACTAAGAGTTTGCAGGATCGAAGCCTGCCTGTCTAGAAGGCTTTAGCTTAATTAAAGTGTCTGTTTTGCATACAGAAGATGTGGGTTAATGTCCCGCAAGTCTTATCAGGGGCTGGGAGATTTTCACTCCCGCTTAGGGCTTTGAAGGCTCTTGGTCTAGTGCTATCCTAAGCCCCTTATGGGGTTAATAGTGCTAGCATGGTAGGGGTGAGTGGGAGTAAGGAGATTGTTGCCATGGTTAAGGTAGCAAGTGGAAGTGTCAGTTGTGAGGTTGGGAGGCGTCAGGGGGTTGTACCTGTTACATTATTAGGGGAGATGGTGAGTGTTATAGCGTATGTTAATCGTAAATAGAAATAGAGACTTAATAGTGCGGTTAATGCAGCTAGTGTAGCAATGGGGGCTAAATCTTGCTTGGTTAGTTCTTGGAGAATGAGTCATTTTGGCATAAAACCTGTTAGTGGTGGGAGGCCTCCTAGTGATAGTAGAATAAGTGGGGTAAGGGTTGTTAGTGCTGGAGCTTTTGCTCAAGAGGTGGCGAGCATGTTAATGCTCGTAGATTTGTTTAGTTTGAATACAAGGAATGTTGAGGATGTTATGATTAAGTATGTGAGTAAGGTCAGGAGGGTCAGGGAGGGTGAGAACTGGAGGACTAGAATTATTCAGCCTAAGTGGGCTGTGGAGGAGTATGCTAGAATCTTTCGTAGTTGTGTTTGGTTTAGTCCTCCTCAGCCACCAACAAGGGTGGAGGAAACACCAAGTATGATTATAATAAAAGGGTTGGTGGGTTGGATTTGAAGGAGTAGGGCGAAGGGTGCTAGTTTTTGTCAGGTTGACAAAATAAGTCCTGTAGTTAAGTCTAACCCTTGAAGTACTTCAGGCAGTCACGTATGTAGGGGGGCGAGGCCCACTTTTAAGGAGAGGGCGAGGATAACAATAGTGGTAGTAAGGGGGTGAGATATTTGTAGGATATCTCATTGGCCTGTTAGTCAGGCATTGGTGGTGCTGGCAAATAGTAAGGTGGCTGCTGCTGTTGCCTGCGTAAGGAAGTATTTTGTGGTGGCTTCAACTGCTCGGGGGTGGTGCTGTTGGGCTATAAGGGGGAGGATGGCCAGGGTATTAATTTCTAGGCCTATTCAGGCGAGTAGTCAGTGAGAGCTTGCGAATGTAATGGTGGTTCCTAATCCGAGACTGAATAGTAGGGTGGCTAAGATGTATGGGTTCATTAGGAAGGGCAGGATTTCAACCTACATGTTTGGGGTATGGGCCCAAAAGCTTAATTAGCTGACCTTACTTAGGAAGTGGTGTAATGGAAGCACTAAGAGTTTTGATCTCTTCAGTTGGGGTTCGAATCCCCTCTTTCTAAGGAGCTGGAGGGGCTCTAACCCTCATAATTCACTCTATCAAAGTGGCCCTTTGCTTCAGGCACAGTTCCGTGGTTAGATTTGAGGGGGGAGTCCGGCGAATGCAATAGGGAGTGCGAGGTGTCAAATAACTAAGGCTAATGTAAGTGGAAGAAAGTTTTTTCAGATTAGGTGTATTAGCTGGTCGTATCGGAATCGGGGGTAGGAGGCTCGGACTCAAAGGAACAGTAGGGAGAGGAGTGCTGCTTTTGTTATTAGGTTTGTAGCTGTTAGTTCTGGGGCGGTAGGGATGTGGGAGGCTCCTAAGAAGAGGGTGGCGGAGAGGGTATTTATAAGAAGGATGTTTGCGTATTCTGCTAGAAAAAACAGGGCGAAAGGGCCCCCTGCATATTCTACGTTAAAACCGGAGACTAGCTCTGATTCACCCTCAGTCAGGTCGAAGGGTGCTCGGTTGGTTTCTGCTAATGTAGAGATATATCATATTGCGGCTAGAGGTCAGGCCGGTAGCAGGAGCCAGATGGCTTCTTGGGCTGTGTTAAAGGTTTGTAGGGTAAAACCCCCTGTGAAAATAATTGCGTTTAAAAGGATTAATCCTAGGCTAACCTCGTATGAAATAGTTTGTGCTACGGCCCGTAGGGCTCCAATGAGAGCATATTTTGAATTTGATGCTCAGCCTGAGCCTAGGATGGAGTAGACTGCTAGGCTGGATAGTGCGAGGATGAAAAGGATCCCTAAGTTTAGGTCTAGGATGGGGTACGGTATGGGGAGGGGGGCTCATAGGGTTAGGGCGAGGGTGAGGGCTAATATTGGGGCGAGGAGGAAGAGAATAGGGGAGGCGGTTGATGGGCGGACGGGCTCTTTGGTGAATAATTTTACGCCATCAGCGATGGGTTGTAGAAGGCCATATGGTCCAACGATGTTAGGGCCTTTTCGAAATTGTATGTATCCTAGGACTTTTCGTTCAACTAGTGTAAGGAAGGCAACGGCCAGGAGGACGGGAACAATATAAGCCAGAGGGTTGATGATGTGGGTGAAAAGTGTTGAGATCATAGTTGGAGAGAGGATTTGAACCTCTGTACAAAGGGCTTAGGCCTTTTGCAATATAACCGGGCTCTGCCACTCCAACATGTCGTTTTCTCAGACAAAGGGATCGACGCCCCCTTACCTGATTAAGTTGTTTTCATTAGGTAGGGGTGAGGCATGTCTTGGACATGGGCCCCTTCTTTTCGGTCCTTTCGTACTAGAAAAGATCGTTTCATAGATAGAAACCGACCTGGATTACTCCGGTCTGAACTCAGATCACGTAGGACTTTAATCGTTGAACAAACGAACCCTTAATAGCGGCTGCACCATTAGGATGTCCTGATCCAACATCGAGGTCGTAAACCCCCTCGTCGATATGGACTCTAAGAGGGGATTGCGCTGTTATCCCTAGGGTAACTCGGTTCATTGATCGGCGTTGCCGGATCTTATTGGTCAGAAGTTCTGTTAATGAGAGCTGTCGCTCTTGGTTGTGAATGTGGTACATTCGGTCCTTGCGGGGGTTTTTTATTTCTCCGCGGTCGCCCCAACCAAAGACATTAGGGCAGGGCTCAGTTAAATTCGTGTCCTGTTGTTAAGGATGTTTATACTGATCTGCTTTAGTGTCTAAAGCTCCATAGGGTCTTCTCGTCTTATGTGCTTACCCCCGCTTCTGCACGGGGAGATCAATTTCATTGACTTGAAAGAGGAGACAGTCAAGCCCTCGTTATGCCATTCATACAGGTCCCCATTTAAAAGACAAGTGATTGCGCTACCTTCGCACGGTCAAAATACCGCGGCCGTTAAACATATAGTCACAGGGCAGGCGGGACCTCTTATACTTTCGGTTTAGCAAGAGGCGATGTTTTTGGTAAACAGGCGAGGCTGAGTGTGTTTGCCGAGTTCCTTCTCTTTCTTTTAGTCTTTCCCTAAGAGCATGCCTGTGTAGGGGTAACGGTTGTCTGTTTGGGTGTTTTTCTGGTTGTTTTGTCTGTGGTTCAGTTCCCTCTATTTTTGGGTCCGTTAAGGTTCGGTGGGTTGTCCGTTTCCGATTTACACATATGCAGGGAGAGAGTCGTTGGGCTCTCTTATATACTGATTTTAGCAGAATCGCTCCCATGTAAGCATGGGACGGCCCAGTAGGATAAGGGGAGTAAGAAGTAATGGTCGAAACTTGAGGCCCAAAATATTATGTGTTTGAGCTTTAACGCTTTTTGATGGGATGGCTGCTTTTAAGCCCACCCTAAAATACTGCCTTAGTTAATTATGATCTTTATCCTCCTATAAAAGTTGTATCTTGTTTCTAAGGGGCTGTACCCCCTTTGACTAACTCTCCTGGTTTCTTATGGTTATCTGTTGAGACAGAAGGGGTTGGAGAAGAAAGAAGCCGGGAGGCTGAACTTCTATCCAGTTATTGGGCAACCAGCTATTACTAAGTTCGGTAGGTTTATCACCTCTACTCGAAGGTCTTCCCACTCTTTTGCCACAGAGACGGGTTAGCCCTTTTGGTTAGGCTGCCTTGGAGTAGCTCACAAAGTTTCGGGTTGTCAAACTAAAGTGCTCTTTGCTTGGGTTGCACTGGCTAAATCATGATGCAAAAGGTACGAGTTAAAATCTCTGCTTTTTTAGGCTTCACTTGTTTATTTCACTTAGTTTTTCAGCGTTCCCTTGCGGTACTTTCTCTATTGCTCCGTTATTCCTTTTCTGTCGCCCATACTAGGGGGGAAAAATGGTTTGTTCGTGGAGACATCAGTGTCTTTGGGTTTAGTTATTATGTCTTGTTGTTTTTGATTAGGTTGGGCTAGCGGGTCAGTATCAAGGCAACTCGGATTGAACGAGTACTTCCTCCGTGTAAAAGAGGTGTTCTACTTTGAACTATGCTTTGGTTTCGCCAAGTGCACCTTCCGGTACACTTACCATGTTACGACTTGCCTCCCCTTTGTTGGTGAAAGGTTTTAAAGTTAAAGTGTTAGAATGTGTTTGGGGAGAGTGACGGGCGGTGTGTGCGCGCTTCAGGGCCGGTTTCAGTAGAACACTCTATTTTCTGCTTACTGCTAAATCCTCCTTCTAGATATACGTTTCAGTAGTATTGTTCGTAATTCCCTGCGGCAGGGAATGTAGCCCATTTCTTCCCTTTCCATACGCTACACCTCGACCTGACGTTTTGGGTTTTACCAATTGTGCTTACTAAGGGGCCTTCATAGGGTAAGCTGACGACGGCGGTATATAGGCGGGGAGAACAAGGAAAGGTGAGGTTGAACGGGGGGTATCGGTTTTAGAACAGGCTCCTCTAGGTGGGTCTAAAGCACCGCCAAGTCCTTTGGGTTTTAAGCTGTTGCTCGTAGTTCCCGGGCGGATAGTGGTTGTAAAAAACTATCAATGTTTAGGGCAAAGCATAATGGGGTATCTAATCCCAGTTTGTGCCTTGGCTTTCGTGGGCTCAGGCAAGGTAAAGCCACTTTCGTAGACGATCTTCTTACTTTCGGGAGCGTATAACAGCCTAGTAAGCGTTTAGCTTTAGTGTTTATTATTCCTTAACCACGCTTTACGCCGGAGCCTGTCAACTTGGGCCTCTCGTATAACCGCGGTAGCTGGCACGAGTTTTACCGGCCCTTTTAACCATAACTAAGTCAGGTTTTCACTTATTGGCTTAATGTCTATCACTGCTGGGTTCCCTTGAGGGTGTGGCTAAGCAAGGTGTTGTGGGCTATAGGGTATGTGCCTGATACCCGCTCCTTGTTCCCAAGAAGGGGACTGTAGGGCATTCTCACGGGGGTGCGGATACTCGCATGTGTAATTCTGGTTAAAGCTGATAGGAAAGTCAGGACCAAGCCTTTGTGTTTTCGAGGCTTTACTAGAGCCTATCTTAACATCTTCAGTGTTATGCTTTATCTTAAGCTACGACAAC